GGGGAGATCTGCTGCTTACTGCTCACGGAAAGACCCGACCTATACGTCGTTCGCGTATCTTTCTGATCTCCTTTCCTTCTATTCATCAGATTTTTTGCTTTGACGACCCATTCAAGGTGAAAAATGGGGTTGATGGCGGTTAGCTAAAAAGGGGGGAGAGAGGAGAGCCTTGGGGTACGCTCACTTCTGCATTTTTGTTTAGGTTCTCGAGATTCTCAATCGCTCTTTTTAGTGGGGAGGAATAGTACATGAATAAATGGCGGTTCTCAGACGAGGGAATCGTTCCTCTATAAAAAAAATAGGCTAGAATGCTTCTATTGATAGAGCTTTCACGTCTGCGCATAGAATCGTTTTTTGCCCTTCCATTCTGTTCTTACCATATCATGGGTAGTTGGGTCGGAAGTAGTGTGATGGTTCGGGAGTAGTTTAAAATATTCTTCGCATCCCCAGAGAGATACATTGTTGCCATTGTGACTTGGTCGTCAAAAGGGGCACGAACAGCCAGCCTTAAAGTACTCTTCCATGTCCCAGAGGTCTTCGAGCCTTGGCATTTTGAATCCCGTTGAATGGCTGTGGTTCCGGGGCTCAAATGCGTCTGGAGTCGCCAGGTGAGACATTCGGTTCACGAACCGGAAACCTATCTCCACAGCAAGCTCCCCAATTTGACCCGGTCCGTCACGCTTTGGACATCGCCACCGGGATCGTTGAGGCCCCATGAAGATGGCTCTCCTTCACTGGGAAGACGCGGTACTCATTAGCGAGCGTCTGGTGACCAACGATTCCTGATTCTCCTGCCTTTCTGCCATAGTCTACACTTGTCCGTCCAAATGGTCGACCTTGCCATCAAGTTGGGTCACTCGATCCTTGAGTGTTTCCTTAACAACAGCCGCCGCAGACAGCACTCCACTGCTATCGTCAAGCTTGGACATGGTACAACAAGAAGAGAATTAGCAGAAATCGAAAGGGAAACAAAACTCCGCTCTGATCTTCCTAAACTCTGACGCTAAAGCCCTTCTATAGGTTCTCCTCCAGAACTCGGAGGTTCTCAGGCCTCGGACGTACTTTCCATTGGAGAGGAAGCGAGTTAGCAAGTTAAAGAATGAGAAATCCCCATCCCCGGGGACGAAACTAAGACTCGTGTTCGATTTAGCAGGTCGGAGAAGGCTAACTTCGGTCCCTGTTACTGTGCCTAGAAAGTCTTCCTAAGGCAAAGGTCTATCTACGAATGCTATGGGTCACTCGCTATTGTCTTTTCTTTTCCTATTACCGAATCGACTGCGAACGAAGTCTTAGCTTAGTCAATTCACTCTTTTGTTTTATCTGCTATGATGGCTCTTGTTCCCAGACCAGGAGTCTCCAGCAGGAGAGGGGAAAGTCTTCAGACCCAATAACACTATGGGGCAAACGCTCATTGGACAAAGGCTTCTTATCTCGACTTTAACAGACTTGAGCAAAGAGGGTGATTCTTAAGGGAAGTCTGACAGGACAGGTGAAAGAGTCTATCTACTAGATTAGAAAACTGGAAAGCTCAGCTTAGCTATGAATTTGACATGACACGGTCCCTCCGGAGAGTACGATGTTTGACTTGCAGCTCTCCCGCGCTAAGCAAGCGAGTCTTTCTGTTTCGGCATAAGCTGTTTAAGCTGGTTCGGATGAGGAAGTAAGGTCTGTTACGCAAGGAAGGTCAGTTAGAGGTCTCGTCTTCATCAGTTACGGATGAAGGTAGGAAAGCCAGTCTGGGCAGAGTTGGAAGATTCTCCCGCTACAAGATAGTCCACGAACCAAGAGTTCTACCCGCACTTCAACTTGCTCTCCCGCCTTAACTAATTAGTATAGGCTCGCTACGTTGCCCTTATGTCGTATGCTGCTTCTTCTGCTCTCTTCTATCTTCCATATCCGGCATAGCTTCATTTGATCTACAGCAGGAACTTTCCTCATGGCCTTCCGCACCTGAGAATCTTCCGTACCTGTCTCTGAGAATAGCACCGGACTGAGCACGATAGCAAAAGGATTATAGGTTTGAGCGTGGGCTTTAAATATCCCTTCCTCTAGCTCTTTCAAAAGGGATTATAACGTAGACTGACTACTACAAGATAGAAAGAGGGGTACTTACGAACCAAGGTCACTCTATCACCTGACTCATTTGCTTTTCAAGTTGACTTCGAATCCTTACTTTTCACTTCTGACTTCTAATTCCATTCTGACTCTAGCTCTTGCACGCTGACTTACTTTAACTTAAAGGCAGCTTCAGGATAACCCGAGCAGTGAAACAGAAGTAGGTCACAGGTAAGAAGCCTTTCAATTTCTATAATTTCTGGACCTCCCACGAGGGCAAAAGATGCGCCTTTGGTTGAGAAAATTTGGTACAGAAAAATCCTTCGATCCGCCCCGGAACGAAGATCTGAGAACCAAAACGAGCATATAGAAAGGTGGGAAAGTGGATTTCGAAGGCTCTATCCAACGAATCTAGATAGAAATTGAATAGAACTTCCGTGAAAAAGAGGTACCCCCCGAAGGATCCCCCTTTTCTTTTAGACGAGAAATCCGTTCCTGTGTTGTTTAGGATAGGCAAGTCAAGAAAGGAAGAGATTTATTCCAAACCTAGAAAGCCCTAGAGCTAGAGTTTGTTAAGAAAGTAGCTTTGAAGATAGGCACCCTTTACCTATGGGAAGTAGGGAAGTTTAAAGCGATAGCAAAGGCCGTAGGGGATCTCTTTCTACGTCTATTAATGCTAATTCGGATGCTTTTGAAACATGGTTTGGCCTTTGTTTGTGGCTCCTTTGATTGATTCCTAAATCAGGTGCTTCAGCTTCATCCGTGGGATTTGGAGAAGCCTTCTAAGCCCGCTCTCGGTTCACGTCTTTCAATCCCTTAAGTTAAGTTCTTCCCCGCTTCTCTGGCGCGGTAGGAGCTTTATTTGCTGTCTTTTTGCTATCGCGCAGTCTTCCCCGGAAGGTTGCTTGGCTTTTCAGTGACCTTCTAACCAGAAATCTCATAAGAGAAGTGCAATTGGGGTAGGACCCCGAAGCGCGAGAGTCCCGTAAATAGCCATCTTCAAATCCCCGAAGGGAATCTACCCCAGACGGTAAGGGGCCTAGCAGAAAGAGTCGTTTCAGAAGCCGAGAATGAAGGAAACGAAGTTGATTAAAGTTCTACTCTTATTCATCTCTTGGAGTCAAATCAGTAAGGGAGTTCACATCCGGAAATCAATCATCTCTTTCTTGGCGGGAAAGCTGCCACTTTTTCACTACTTTCTTGATCGAACAAGCAGGAAGACACATGGCCTAACTCTGGAAGCAGCTAACACATTTAGGGGTGAAAAGCACTCAGACGATTGAAATATCTTATAGTAAGATAGAGCTTTGACTTTCTTTTTTCTTTTCTTTTCCGTCCTCCATTGAAAACCTTGTTGTTGATGAATTCATTTTCTATTTAATTGGATGAATATATGAGAAAGCAAGCTATGCTTTGAAGCGACGGTGGCTCCAGACCTGGGATTGGGATGCGGTATACGAGTGTCCATGTATTGCAAAGAAGAAGGTGAACCCTCAACCTCAGCCTTCCCTTTAATTGAAAGAAAGAACCAACCGGGGACGAGATGGGACCCTAGATGGCGAACGTCCAGTAAGGCGCTATTAAGCCCTTTTCTTTCCATTGAAAGCTGCTTCAAGTGAAAGGGGGGCAATGGATTGAAGGGCGGTAGACAGAAATGGACCATCACGATGGAGAAACTACTTACTAAAACGGAATCGGGGCAGAGCCGCATATTTCCAAACATCAAATCCAAGGCCAAAATCCCAACTGTTCCAACAGTTTGAGAAAGAGTTGGTCTCCTGGCCAAACAGAGTACCTACACTACACTAGATTTAACCTATACCACATTTGTCCCATTCAGTACAGAGGTTAAATAAATCCAGGGTAGGGGCAGCCTTTGCAACCCTCATCAACAGGCCCTGGTCTTCAACAGAAACACAACCCAGCAGCAAGGGAACCACCATACCAAATGAAAAGGACAGAGGTTAATCAAGACACAGTCTGGGGGCCCCTGTTTTAACATTGGTAACCAATAGGCTATATACTCATCATCAACAGTCATTTTAACAATCCAGAAAAACAGTATGAAGGTACAGGAAAGACTGGGCATACCCAGGCTCAAATAACACATTAATCCATCCAACAATTCCAAAATTATGACAACCAACAGTGAGCAATGGGTGGGGGGGGACTTTATCTCAGAATCATCACCATAACAATTGTTCCAACAGTTTGTTGGAACAAGCAGCTTCAAACTCCACATGGAATCAGCCAGCATGCAAAGACCTCCAAAAATGCCCAGCTATCCAAATAGACCAACCACCAGAGGTTCAATTCTAGCACCTGTTGGGGATACTTGTTTATCCTCAGCACAGCATCAACATCATCACCATCAGCAAGAACAGTCATCCACTTCCATTGTAAAACCACCACAGTCATGGACATTTTATTTTGAATCCAATTCTATCCCTGAGGTTGGCAATCCAGGGATACAACACAAAGAAATTTCTCATCACTGTGACTTTAATAGTTGCAGTTACAGCAGTTGCAGGGGTCTTCACACGATAAAACTTTCTTCTATTCCTTTCCATCCAAACACAGTAGATAGTGCAAGCTATGGTCATCACCCTGCCTCTACCCTTCCATCCAGTATGCTGCTTAAATCTCTTCATCCAATTAATAGTGCTAGGGAGGTTCTTCAGCTGCCTATAAATGCCAGCCCATTGTGCCACATCCTTCCATATCTCTTGTGAAAGCTTACAGTTAAAGAACAGATGCTGTAAGGTCTCATCTTCCTCCTCACAAAGCACACACTGTTGATTAGTGTGCAAATGTTCCAGCCTATCATTTGTTTTCAGTTTCCCAATCATACATAGCCACCAGGTGAAAGAATGTTTGGCGATGTTGCTGAAGGACCATACCATCTTACTCCATTTAAACTCCTTCCTTTTGTCTCTCAGCAGCTCATACACCAACCCAGATTTCAAATTCAGTTCAGAGCTGCATTTATCAAGAACTGTAATAGCAGAGCTCACAGATCCTATCTTTTCAATCACCATATCTCTTGCTCCCATAACAGCCTTAAAAAAAAGGAGGGCTGTCCTTCTTAGGTATCCAAGTCCAAACAGAGCAGTCCTGAAGATAGATAGAGTGAACCCATTTAATCCAGAGGTTTTCCTTATTGACATGCAGATTCCAAAGTTCCTTAACAAGCAAGACCTTGTTCCACACCTTAAGGTCTTTCAGCCCAAGTCCTCCTTCACATTTTGGGAAAGACAGATCTTCCCAAGCCACTGTTGCCACTCTTGCACTCCACAGAAAAATACTGCACAGCCTCTGTATACTCAGGATCACAGCAGAAGGGATGCCAAACATATTCATCCAATAACTTGTTTTCCCTTAGATAACAGAGCATAGCAATTGCAATTGGCCCGCATAAGACAGAGAGCGGGCCACCCTTCAATAGTCTTTCTGATGTTGTCCAGCAATGGTGAATATTGAACCACTTTCTACTTTGCTGCAGCCATAGGTATCCCCGGGAAACTGGCCTCTTTTGAAATCCAAAATCTCCATCATAGCCTCCACTTCAGCAGCTTTGGCCCCAACAATATAGATATTGGACTTTACTTTATATATATTGCTTGCTTTTAGCCCAGAGACTTCCCCAAACTCCTCCATGCCTTCCTCATCAGAATTATGGTTGGACCTTGTTGGAGGAATGCCTAAATTGGATGGATCTTGAGTGCCTGAACCTTCAGAAATATAGCTCTCATGCTCCATGCGTTTGGGTAAAACAATAATCTCTTTCCCAGTATCCATAACTTCTGTTGGAGTATCATTGTCCTCCTCCTGGTTTTTTCTCCTTCTAATACAGCAAAACGATTCTTTGTAGGCCTTTGTTCGCCACTATTGATATGTGTCTTCCCACTTATAGGTGTAGGTGGAGCTTCAGAAATATTAAGATTCTCATCCACCGTGTCTTCCTTTTTATCTGTTGCCTGGACTTCTACCACTTCCTCGACATCATACTTCTCAGTTGCCTGCTTCGATGAAGTCTCCGGAGGTATCTCAACGACTGTGTTTTTAGCAGCGTCCCTTTGCTGTAACAAATTTTCCTGTTCCACTCTTCTCTTATTTTGTGGGCCACGCTTCAGTATTTGAAACTGAGGATTGTTATGCTCTTTCATCTCCCTGGTTTTTGGCACAGCTTTCCTACAGATTCCGACAACATGTCCCAATAAACCAAATTTAGTGCAATAAGCGTTATTACCCTCATATTCCATTTTTTGCCAATTTCATTACCGCCCCGTGGGATTCCCCTATCCATATACGTTGTTCCATTGGTTTTTTTACGTCAATTTCAACACATATCCGAGCTTGGATTATGTTCTGCATGGAAAGGGTTTTTTCATCTGCCCTAAGATATTTTTCCAATACGCTGAAGATAGGCAGGGTGATAGTAGATGAATGGCAATTGTGGCAGTTTAACCCATATAGGTACTAACGTACTATCTTTACTGTATTCAAAATCTTTACTCCATCTAAAGAGCCTGAATAAAGATGTCGCTATCATATGATTTTCGTGACTTTGAGCTAGAATCATGTCTTGTTGCGTTGCTGGTATGATCAACACATGACGAGGATCAATTAAAGAAAGAACAGGTTCCATACTTAGCACAAAGACATCATCTGCTAGGGCTAAGGGCACTCGTTTCCGACATCAGAGAACAACATCTTGCTGCGCTACGCTACCTTCCTTCTGTAGCAGCCTTACTCTCAACGTCTTTAGACACAATGATGGTTCCGGTGGAAATTGTCCAAGACAGGACCTGGGTGCGAAGACCTAGGCCTAAGCGCTTAGTCGGCCTCGCAAGGATCTGCAACTGGAAGATATTAATATAGGCATAGGTAAAGGTATGGTCAAAGGCAATCGCAGTGGTTGTTTCACCCAGAGCCTGAGTAGATTCACTCATAGCAGATACAAAGGCAGGTTAGATGTTTGCAGCTAAGTCAAAGCTGCAGAGAGTCGCTATACGGGGGTAGCAGAGCCCCTTGATTCAGAACAACCTATTTATTGAATCCACAAAACCACTAGTCGAGGCACCAGCGATGAAAGCAGTGGGAGAGGCATTGAAAAAGGCAGCAGGAAAGCCTGTTCCAGTTCCTGTTCCTGGTCCTAGCGAACCTTCTATTGAAAAACCTGGTGGTATACTACCATTACCGTTCGAGATCTGGCTTGGTTTTCCGGACAACTCCATACCAGATCGGAATGGTACGCAGTATCCATAGCTGCACTCCGGAGCACATGCTCGAACAAGGGTGAAAGAAGGGTACTAAGTAGGCTAAGCGAAGCAACTAGTTTACTTGCTTGCCAGTTCTGAACAACAAGAACAACTCGCTAGCTCCAGTTACCACTCTCAAAGTCGAAACAGCCAACAAGCAACTACTGCGCTACCTTGCTCGAAAATAAGCTCCCTTTCTCTGTGCTGTACTAGCTCTCTTTCCTGATCGGAAACCACGAAAGACCGCCAGTAGCTAACGATCCTGGCTCAGAAGGTGCTAGGCTTGTTATGAACCGAAGGTTGAAGGTTGAGGTCTATCCTATAGAGCTACTTGTTTACTTACTTCCTCGTTAGAGGGGAGAGGCTAAAGCAGTCTCTGCACTGGGATTTTAGTATTGGCACATTTCCCAGAAGTGTTGGTTCGAGTCCAGCTCGCGACAAAGCGCATATAGACTATAGTCTAATCTAATTTTATGCTAGACTACGAAAGCGAGAGACTCTCTAAGGAAAAGAAAGAGGAAAGGAGAGCGGTCGAGTGCTCATCGAAAGAAAGATGAGTTGGTCGAGTTGATTCCATCTCCTTTCCCCCACCCGAGCCTGCAGTAGGATAAATCCCCCTAGAACCCCCTGCCAAGTAATTGAGTTGAATGAAGCCCGGATTTCGGATTTCGCTACACCTTCTTCCACTAGTCCCAGTTTCAGGTCCAGGCCCTATTAAGCCAACAGCTCCCACTCGCGGGACATATGCTAGATAGCGTATTTTATCCATAAGACACCAAGCGAAGCACCCCCCCTTTATCGCCCAGAGACTACGATTTCAATGATGCCACTTTTTTATAGGCATCGAGGTCTATCAAGCTTAGCCTTTAGAGCGGGCGAACTTCAATCAGAATACCCTATTCTGTCAGCTAATTCAATAATGTCAGCTATTGCCCTTGGGCTTGGTTCCGTATCAACCATAAAGAAAGAAGCAAGCCTTTTTCCGGGTTTCCCTCTTTCTGGTTAAAAGAAAATGCCAACGTGTTAAAACATGAAGTTCGAAGTGGGATGGGATCTAGCCTTTTATTCCTTGTTCACATTCGACCATGAGTTCAGAGTTGACAAGAGAGAGGGCGTACTTTGATTAGGATTGATGGGCGGACTTCACTCCCTTTGAGCTAACAGCCAAGAAGAGTTCACATTCCACCTTAAAACAAAAGCATGAGCAGAGTGCCGCCGAGAGGAATCGGAGTTTCTTATTATTGAATCATTTCCATAGATTGCTAGTAGTTTAGTTCCATTCGTTCGCTTTAGAAAGGCTTTAAAGACCTGGTCTTTCTCACCTTGGGCTTGATCCAGTATAAAAAAATGAATCAAGAGAGAGAGAACCCCTTTTAACGGAATCAACTATATCCACTTTTAGTAGGCCTTACTCGGGTGAATTTCTACGCTTATCTCATCTGCTAGCTCGCCTTCTTCTTTAACTAGTCTTTAGCATTCATCTTTCTCTTTCTATGAACGAACTGTGGCATTAACAAAGCATCAAGGGAGACCTTTCCTAGTGCTAATTTAATCACATTTCTTTCGCTCTTTCTGGCTTAGCCTAGCCCGTGAGAACATACTTTTCTTTTTCAATTCATTTGGATCGGACTTATCTGGGTTCTAATTAATAAGTAGATTGCCGGGGGTGAGCTCCTCCTACTGATCTTACTCCAAGAGATTCAATATTACCGGAGAGAAAGCCTCTTTTCCCGTTCGTGACCCATAGCCAATGAAAACGAAACTAGGATCATAAGAAAAGTCTAGTTCTATCTAAGGCTGGGGATCACTTGACTCCTCATCTCTCTCTTTCTCCCTCTTCGAAGGAACCGATCCTTTCACTGGAAAGAAAGAATTGTGTGAATGAAATCTTAGACTGGATGGAGTGGGTGGGTTGGATATGTTGATTGATGGAATGATAGTGGCAGTAAGCTTGTGGTACGCTTCAGTTATACCATCGCCTGTCAGTACATCGTCCGCTGCCCGAACTGTTTGACTGCTTATGATGGTCTTAGAGGAGCCTTTAAGACGGTCTTATTCTCTTTAAAGTTACAGAAGATCTTTAAATTGCGTAAGAGAACAAAGAAAAAAATCCATGCCTTTTTTCCCAATCAACTCCAGGCTTCGAGGGTTGCTATAGAGTTTGAGTTCTCTCTTTCTAGTAATTTACCTCAACTAGATAAAACATTTCAAGGAAAGCCTGTGAAGTCTTGCTTCGAAAGAAAGAAGAGTTTTGGTCAGATTCAAGAAGAGAGCTAGCCTTGTTTACTTGGTACTAATCGATAGTAATAGGCCTAAGGGAAGATGACTAGGGTTCAGTATGGAGTTAAGTAGCTAGAAGAGAGAAGCTAGTTGGATTGGGTAGTTTAGTTAGGAAGAGAGACTAGTTAGTCAGAGTCATTCAGAGAGGAGGCTAAGGGTGACTGCGTAAGCGGTAGTTACATCGGGTTCATCAAGAAACCTCGTAAGAGAAGAAAAAGAATGTTAGGCCCAAAAGTCCCATGCCAGCAAGACCAAAAAGGCCTTGTCACGAGCTGGACTCGAACCAGCACCTCTGGGCAACGAGTGGGAAGAAGCCTTGACTTGAGCATTGTACAAGTGCTTAAGGCTCCTTTTGGCTATGGCCACAACTATCATATAAGACAAGACTTGGATTTTTCTACCAGCGCCTATCGGCGAGAACTGGGCTTGGTTAGTAGTGCCGGCCTATTCTGTCTCGCCCGCCTGCCGACCCATTCATTTTTCAGAGCGGGGCGGAAGGCCGGGCGTACGGGGACCGTCGAAGAAGTGCCTCAACGCGCCGCAGCCACTACTTTTTTGACTTCTTTTATGCAATTATGAACTCCACGGAACTTTATCAATTCCAAGGCAACAACTCCTTTTGGAGCTGACGTAACAAACTACGCGAGCCTCCCAACGAAGCCAACATAAATCCGATCCGAATAAAAAAAAGAAAAGGCAGTTTCACTATGGTGGTATACCAGCCGCCTGTTCTGGAACTTCCAGTTCCAATCAAAGCATATAGATCCGTAAATAGATTTGTATGTATAGCCACTTCAGTCGTGCTCGTCCTTTCTCGAAAGTATCTTTTTTCTGGAAACATGGTCAACCAGAAATTATTATGTTCGCGATTCTTCATCCACCGATGCAGAAAATGCTCAAGTTTTCCATTCTCATATGAGGTCGGAAAGTGGATTGGCAACAGGTCGGCACGAAGTGATTCATCATGCTCAAAGATGAGCCGATCGTTCGTTAGGGACGGTTTATAGATCATCAAATTCCCACAAATGGAATGAAAAGTGGGTCCATGTAAATGATCGAGACCTCGCAAACAACAACGCTCCTTCCCCATATGGAGTTCGGAACCCAAAGGCAATCGTTGAGTGAACTCTATCTTCTTTGTCTTAGTTGACCTAAGTCGCACCCTGACTGCTGGGGTGGGGCTCGGCCTCCGAACCGTACGTGGGACGAGTTTTTGCCTCATACAGCTCGGGCCGAAGACCGGGGGAAGTTTAGGAGAGATGGGGAAAGCTAGCAGCTACCGTCGGTGCGGGGATAGCTTGCTTCTTCACAAGCTTATCCCCCACAAAAAAACCGACCCTGTTGCGCTAGCCTTTCGCGTTCTTTCTATTCCATTCCGGGGTAGGCTAATAATAATAATCTAAGAAGTAGTCGTCGTCTGACCAATCGGCTCGGACACCAGACCGCCCGGGCCGGCTTTTTGGGAAGCCCTAAATGGAATGGCTCTCTTAGTTACGCTGCGCCCCGACCCGAGTCCCCACGTCCGCTTTTCTCCGCCCGAAACCCAAGAAGTTGGCTTTGCCAACACAACATTAGGGCCGTCCCCTTCATTCTACTATGCTGACCCCGGCCCGGGCCGGCTTTTTGGGAAGCCCGTTCCCACCGCGCTCACGGCCCGGCTGGCCTGCCAGCGGTAGTGGGAATTCTCCCGTTCCCTGATCAAAGACTTGGTTGGATGCGGGATCTACTCCACGAGGAGCGGTACGGACGTAGATGATATCATCACGACCTCTCTTTTCGTACCGCTAGGAATGCTTAACGCCACTTCGCCAACTGGCGTTACCTGCGCTTTCGTGTCTCTCAGTGTGGTCAGCACTGGGTGTTTCCGAGCAGCGAAGCTTACACCCATTCGCATTAGTTCATCCAAAGTTCCTTACCCTTATGCACGAATTATTGAATAAGCCATCTTCCTATCAAGGTTAAGGAGTCAACTGAGCATCTCAGCGGCGGGATTGAATACCCGGATCGAATCTGAGTTCACGCCGCCCGCCCTGAACAAATAGGAGGCGTGGGCCACAGGTCGCACATAAGCCGCCGGGTCGCACGACAGAAAAACACCCAACATAAAGATGCACACTCCTCCATGTGAAATATTCATCTTCATTGGAGCTTTTTGGTAGTCGTCGTGACCAACAGCCATCAGCTGTCGGCTCGTTGGTAAGGTGAGAGCTTCAAGCCCGATTTCTGGTGGCGCATCCCCCACACAAGCACCGCCCGACGAAGGGGGGACGGGGCACCTCATCTTCTCATTTCGTCGTTGCTCATTCCCGTTAGGCCGAAGTGTTTCTTCTTTCCTTCTCCGCGCCCGCTCACGCTTCGCTGACCTATCGCGTGGTAAAAAGAAGAAAGTACGAAAGAATAGTAAAGGGAGCACACCGCAGAAAGATTCTAAATATGATAAGTCCCCCTTGGATTCGATAAGAAGGAAATGAAGAACGGGAACGAAACGAAATAGGGCGTTTCTAGCTCTAGTTTCGGATGAGCTTCTCCCAATTCTGTCTGGTAATAGAATAGGACGGCTTGCTCTGACCAAGACTCTACTTTTTGCTCTGTCTGTGGAGCGTATGAATTTCCTTGAATGTAGATAGACCAAAAGAGGGAATGAAGGGATAGGAATAGGAATTATAGTACCATTGGAAAAAGGGGCACCTGTGGGAACATCTCTACTGACGAACCATTTCAATAGTACGGGTGCTGCCGTGCCACGAGGCACGACCATGGAAGTAATTAAAAAGAAAAAGTTATGTAGTTGGACCATCTGTTCTATCCGTTATAGTTTTGCTTCTCTAGAGAAGATGAGAGGCTAAAAATGAAAGTGTTCACAACACATACCGAAAGGATACGAATTAAGCCAACCATTAATGACTAGTTCGAACACCAGGAGTGGTCTGATCCCTTCTCTCTCCCAGCTTGAATCTCGTTCAATCCATAAACACGTGCAATACCTTCCCCAACTGAGACCAAAACCCATCTACTCCCCCCTATGGCCAATACGCCAACAAAAAAAAGGAGGATCAGCGTTCGCGTTATAACAAAAGATTATTGTTTCGAATCTCTCTCATAATGCGCAGATAGGGAACACTTTGCCGGGTACCCCGTTCTCTTATCTGGGTCAGGTATGAGTGATAGGTTCTCGCGGTTAAAAGCTCTCCTTGCGGAGTAGTGATAATCCCGCGGATCTCCCGTTGGTTAGCAATAATGGAATTTCGGTTATACCCATCATCTACTAATGCCGCCTATATATATTGTTCCAATAGGAAAAGCGAATCGATAATGGAAACCATTCGGTTTAGATTTCCATCCCCCCCGATATTAAGGAGAAGGTATCTGTTATAAAGGACGTTTCTCCTTATGTCATCGGGGAGAAGAGGCTGATTCAATTATTCCTTTCTACGGGTCAGGTTGGACCAGCGACCCTATCTATTCGTCGTGCTATGATAAAACGAAAGGAGCTTTTGACATGCCAAATTCGAGTGTCTGACCCCCTGAATCATCATTCCGACCCGACGTAAACTCTAAAGTGCGATCCCGGTTAGCGCCTATTTCATTTAATAGACCGACCCCTCTTCTTTCTTCAATCAAGGGTCACTTCGATCTCCGGACTTTCGGAAGGGTATTGGTGGGTAGGCAGTTAGTTCAATAGTGAGTTCATGGTTGTACGCCTCTCCTACTTGGTTTGGACTCGTCGTAGTAACTCGCCGAGCGCTTTGCATGCTTTTCAACTCTGATCCGGCCTGATGCTTCGTCAACAAGTGATGGGTTCTCGTCAGCGCTAGCTACTTTCGAGATCACTCGCCGCTTCATTCAATCAAGCCGAGCCTGAGTAGGTCCATTCGATTCTGGAGAAAAGGAAATTGGTTTGATTCGAACTTCTCTTCTCTTTACTTAAGATATTTCGAGTGAAAGCTTTGTCGAAAGAAGGATTCCTTGCACACGGGATTGAAGTTTGACATCTTTCTGTCCCGGGAAGGGCTATTTCGTCTCGGGTGAAGCATAAGATTCCCTGTCCACAGTTCCTGATCAGGACTCGAACCCGCATTCTCCAAATCATGAGTTAACCAATTAATTGCTATAACCCGTATATTCTATTCGTTTTCTGGACCTTTCCCCTTTGATACGGGAAGAAGAAAGCACTCTCCTATCTTATCTGCATCAGTTTGGCGTCTCCTTGGATACATAAGAATCTCCCTACCTGGGATTGGTACACTAACTAAGACTATCAATAGAAGAGGCCTATGTTGATTATGGCTATCTCGTATACTTGACGCCATCATGAATCTGTCTAGAAAGCTTCAGTGCAGGGCCACCCCCTCATCTTCTCGATTCCGACCCCGGCGCTCTTGGTTCTCCCTGCGGACATAATTAGCCAACTGACCCCTACGGATCATTGCTTCAATCAAGTTTTTCAAGTTATAGCAGTCATTAGTATCATGACCATAATCTCGATGGTAACGACAATACTTATCTCTGTTACGCCGATTGTTGGAGTCGGGCTTCATTCTGGGTGGCCCGGGAATGTTCATATGCGTTTGGATTTCCGCAAGAATCTCCGCACGCGACTTAACCAAAGGGGTCTAATTGTTATACCGGAGCAGTCCTGGTGACTCTTGCTTCGGCTTTTCGGCCCGAGGTCTGCCCCCCAGCACCTTTCTTCCCCGGGTCATCCTGCTTCTTAACTGCAAAGACTTCTTCCATGCGTATGTATTTTCCTGCTCGCTTCATCAGCTCCGTCAGTGTCTCGGGCGTAGACCCGGTTCCTAAACCTAGTTGGGTTAACTTATGTGTAGAGCCGAAAAGTGACTCTTTCTAATCTTCGATAGCATAAAGGTGCGCACCTGCGAAACTACATCTCTTAAGAATCCCCACTGATAGAATGAGGAGGGGCAATTGCTTTATTAAAAGTGATAGCGGATGCTGGGGGAAACCATTAGGAATGCTCAACCCTACCGGGCTTGGGCCCATATCCTTGATCAATGGACGCGACGCTAGTTCCTACTTCCACGAAAGCTGGATTGCAACTACTGATGTCATTCTTAGACGTTCATAACCCTCGTGGAACTCAATCACTGATAGCCTCATTCCGGCAAGTGCGAAAGACCAAGCTATTCCATACAAGCCAGAAAAGACAGGAGGAGCCCAGTCCAGTCTCCATCTTGGAAACCATCTTTTAGGGAATTCAGATTAAAGGGTTCACTCTAAAGCTCAATCATCATTTAGGCTTTTATTCAAGGGGATTTCCCTTCTTCCTGGTTAAGGCAATTCAGGAACGACTGCCAAAGCCGCTGCTGATGAAGATCAGACCAGAAGCAAAAAGTGTTGATCGTAGACCAGGCAGAAAGAGAAGACTTGAAGTCCGACACGTAGA